AAATGAATTCCATTTGTGTATGTGCTCCCGAGAAAGATATGGTACTCTATTCCATTACATGGATCGAAACCCAGACCCAGTCTCTCTTGGAATCCTGAATATGCCAAAATTGTACTAATCCACATACGTCTCTCTCCCATCAATCGGTACTAGTTGAAGTAATGAAAATTATCCCCTTGATGAGAAGAAACGGGATCCCCGTTGGGAATTAAATTATGCTCCCTGTCCCCCTTTTCACAGAAAATGGAGAGATTTTTTGATGTATTTATTGGATCCGTCGGGACTGACGGGGCTCGAACCCGCAGCTTCCGCCTTGACAGGGCGGTGCTCTGACCGATTGAACTACAATCCCAGGAAAATTAGGTGTACAGCCTCCAAATTATAATTTTTTTTTATAAATGCAGTAGACTCATTGTGGGCTAATTCATGAATTTACTATGACTATATAAGATATTCTGATATTAAGAGATTCCATATAGATGAAATCGTGGAAGCGGACCTTTGATTTCCTTGGACCACGCAATAATTCGTGGTCCGATTGAATCTGCTTGTTCCTGGATGCTCTATAGAAATCTATCGCTATTTCTTTCCTCGACCGAGAAGGGTTCATTCCGAATCACAAGAGCAATTTATCTTTTTTTTTATGGTAATGCAATGCAAGAGGTCTCGGAAATCAGGTTGTTTCCGATGATGAAAAGTACTTTTATCTTATGTGAAATTTCAATTTATGAAAACCCGAAATCTCGGTAATCTTAGAAGACAACTGTCGGTATATCTTTGAAAGCTCAGACGGAGAGAATAAACGGACTCCTTGAGGGTTACTTAAGCCATTTTAGTGCAAACCGACTGGAGCTGTTGGATGTTGCTCAGTGCTGCTATAACTTAACAACCAAAAAGCTCTGCGTCAAACTTCAGCCCCTTCGAGTTGGCCACGGGGAAACAGCCTCTGACGCCCCACACCATTGCGACAGGCGGGGGCTTGCCCATACACCCACTGCACGAGTGGAATACTACTTAGTCAAGTAGAAAGGCCAACCTGAGAGTGAGGCAAGCCGGGAACGGGCTGAGACTTATGATTCGAAGACCGAGTCAGAGACTACTGGACGTCTCGCAGAGCGACTCTCAACGAGGACGTTGAGACTGTTCAAAAAAGAAATTGAAGAGTTTAATCCGCCTTTACTAAAGATCAAAGAGTACACTTGTACTCCGGATAATAAGGGAAGGTTTTAATCAAAGTAAAACTTACTTTGATTAGAGCTTAGCGCAAGCGCTAAGTAAGCAAACTACCTTATGTAAAAACCGAGGAAGTAAAGTAAAAACGAACAAGGTTTTACGGCACGATCACTATATCTTTTATTTTTATTTATCTTTCCTCTATGGAAAGAGGGGATGATACGTGGCGTGGTATACCTGATCGTTTAGTCAACGAGACGTACGTAAGTCGACATAGCTCCATGTATATGTTCTTTGGAGCTAGAACCAATCAATAGAACGAAATGAAATAATGGTAAGCCTAGGTAGGGCGACGAACATGGCTCAAGAGTGTCTATACAAAGCCCTTCTCTTCTTCACTCAAAGAGGCAATGCACCCTTTCTTTGAATGGTACTTGATTCAATTCATAAAGAATGAATCTTTTGAAGTTATGTTATACGGACTTTCTAAAAAAAAAATGCTACGCTCCGCGTGTCACGAGATATGGAGCGTTCTAATCGAAGAGTCATACCTCTCGGACTTATTACAGTAAGGCCAATGCACCAGCCAGCCAATGAATGTGGTGGCGAACACGCTGTGCTGTAAACTAAGCTGTTCACCTTGTAGACGGAGAAGATATAAAAAGTGTGCCGTGCGTGAATCATAAGATTCTATAGTATATTATTTAACTTAGCCTGCCTCTCCCATGACTTTCCGGACCAACCAACCCGGATCTGCCCTCGCAAGTCTTCTCTGCATTTTGGGAGCAGAGCATGCAGCAAAATCGAGCAATGGATCTTAGAAGAATTCCACTTTCAATTTAAAGCACGACTCCTTCTATTTATGCGCTGGCATTTGAATTGTCTTCCTTCCTCTTTCAATCGAAAGATTCGATGCAGATAGTTCTGGTGGCCCCCGCTTCTGCCTCTATCAGGCGGCGACCCACCTTCCCTTCACAGCCATAGTATGGAGGAGCTGCTCCTTAATCCGCACTACAACCAATACAAATCTTATCCAGATCGATATATGATACTAAACCGAGACCGAGATAGAAAGAGGGCTTCCCCTTTGTTTGTAGTCTCTTCGAGACAAAAGCACTCGGTGCTTATTCCCATGTTCTTTCTAGTCTCGTTTGGTTTCGAGAGCATCCCTCTCCCCGTCCCTTACTCGTTCTTTTGAAAGCCGTCATCCTGGATTTTATTTTCGTATGCCGGGGAAAGTACCTCACCTTTATACATATACATTAATTTTGATGAAAATTTCCTCCTAGGGTCTCTATAAAACAGAATGAAAAGCCCGGGTGGAAGCACAAAAGGAGAGAGGAAAAGTAGAAAGGGGGGGCAAGAAGTCTAGTGCTAGTTCTTACTGACACTTCTTTATCTAACTTTCATTTTTGAGTGGTTTTTTTGTTCTCTTATTTATTTGGATTGAATGAAAAAAAGAAAAACTTCCCTTCATTTTTATCCCTTCGACGAATTGCGTTTTGCCATAGATATTTTTTTAGTTAGAAAGATTCTCTATTTGAAATTCAAAATAAATAAAATGAAAGAAAATAAAGGCGCATACGCGGGAAGGGGGCCCCAATACTTTTTCATTCAGGGGAGGGGGGACTAGCCTCATTACTTCCCACTGGGCGAGAGGTGCACCTAACCCACCTACCTAGGATATTTTATCCCCGGGAGCCTTGCCCTGAAACTAATTCAAGCGATTCATGCAACCGGGAAAGTCATCTCATTAGATCTGGATTCCTCTATGTTGGGGGGCTGGCGTTACGTTATGGGTAGTTTTTTCCATACGGCTTGTTATTGTTATGGTTGATCTAATGTTTGTTACGCAGGAGGAAATAGGAATAGATATAGAAGTCAAGGGAAGAGTTTTCAAGGAACCAGCTATCAGGGACTTCTATTACGAACGGCTTTTGGTCTTAGTATGTGGTACAGCATATAGAGTCGTGAGACGCTCTACTTCCTCTTGTTCAGTTATCGATTCGCTGGCTGTTTCGGGGAGAGGGGCCAGCCCAGATGCTTTGCGAGACTGAAAGCTTCATTTTGTGTTCGGTTGCGTTATCTACCGCAAAGAGAGACTCCCCCTTTCGCTTTCTGCCCTAGGTTGTGAACTCGACATGGCTTGCGGGAATATGGGGTTTTAAAGTGAAGCAGGTGACATATATATATTATATAAGATCGAGCGCGTGGATCTGTTCAAAAAAACCACTAGGAGAGTCGCTTAGATAGTATGCCTCGACCGGAAGACAGTCTTTCCGACAGTGCAGTTTACTTAGGGGAGTCACGTTTTTGATGAATGAAAAGTGGATCTCTAATCGCTGCTTTTGCTGTCCCCTATAATCTCTTCTGCCGACGAAAAAAGCTCTGATCCCAGTGTTGGACTTCCTCTTTTCTTCATGTCACGAGACGCATTCGATACTTTGAACTTTCATATGTATGAGAGAGAGAAAGAAGAATTGGTTTCTTCACTACTGGGGAAGAAGAGTCCCCTACCCCACGGAGGATCCTAGATCTCAATAAGCGGATCATGAGTCAGTACGTCAACAATCATAAAAACCTCCATATAGCACATTTACCAATCTAAGGATTGTTTGTCAGGTCTTTCCAATGCCGGGGAAAGGATCAGCAGCAAACCACCTTTTTTTACAAATGATTGTGATTGTGGAGTTAAGGCCGGGGACGGTGCTAGACGACTCGGCGATTCTACCCTACGCCAGGATTGGATTGTCGCCTTCCTGCCTTTCAAGTCTTTCTCTTTCAAGTAAACTAGTTACTGCTCTTCAAGCAAGTCAGCGGTTTTCAGCTTAAGCAGGGAGCTCCGCCCTATAGTACTATAGTGCTCTTCTTTCTTTGTGAGAATGTTTTCTCCCCCTTTCCGTACTGTCTTTCTTTGATCTATCTCCCCTACTCTACTCGCACTGCTTCTTTCCTCTCCAATATCTTATTTTCTTAGTCTCGTTCTCGTCTCTATCTCTTAGGTCAAGCATCTTCGGGAATACCCGTCCCCGTCTTAGTCGAATACCTTTTCATTCCTTCCGCAAGTTCGTATCTTAGAAGAATCATCCCTTGTCTTTCCCCCAACCTTTCGGGCGAGCTTCTGCTTTCTATTCTTACTCTCTCTCAGCAGCAAGACCATAGAATAGGAGAACCACTAGATCCGCTGCAATCCCAGTTGCCAGTTGACTCAACAAAGAATCTACTTTGTTTGCTTTGGTGCTTTCTTTTTTCCTCGGGATATTACCACCAAGCCGGATATTGTGATCTTGGATCTAGGTACTTGACTTCCCCCTCTTCCTATGTATGGGGCGAGGAGCCTAGCCCATCTCCTCAGACCAGACTGAGCTTCATAGCCAATCCTTTGAGCCGCTTCGCTCCTTGGGATGCCTTACCTTAGGGAATCTCGAAGATCGAAAATGAGTATGAAACTAGAGCCATCTCCTTTTTGCAGGGGAATCTCCTTCGGTTGATTATCTGGTTTCGGAAGATGCATTTCAAAACCGTTTTCTCTCGTACCCATTTGCCTAAACTCCGGTGATCCATATGCATAGTACAAGCGCTTATCTGTGGCAATCAACGAGTGAAGCCGATTAAAGACCATGGGATAAAATAAAGGCTATAAGTCCTTTTATCTCGCTAGATGGGGCATTAACGGTCTTAGCACTTTCCCTCTTCTCTAAGCCCGGAAATGGCGTATCGTATGCCTTTCTCTTATACTAATCTTATTCCGAAAAAGGCAAAGCCCTCTTATTTCAGTCAACTCTGTCCCCTCTTTAAGGCAGATCTTTGGACAAAGACTAAAAGAA